TAAATTTCTAATATAACTATTAATAAATCAACAGATATATTAATATATTTTTAACGTAATATATAAAGAAAGTATAATTAATATATATATATATATTAATAAATTTATTTTATAATATAAATTAATAATGAAAATTTTAAATTAAATTTAAAAAATGTATTGTTCAATACATAATTTTTAAATTTAATTTAAAATTTATTAAATATTTATATATATATATATATTTATATAATTTTATCTAAATATTTAATGAAATCTAATCTACTAAATTAAATTATCTAATTTAATTAGTTTAAATATTCATATATTCATACTACAAAATATTTAAATTTATAAATAATGAATTGCCTGATAAAAGGATTATCTTGATAGGATAAATCATGTAATTAAAATTACATTCATTATATTTAATAGAATTAAACTATTTCTAAAAGTATCAAAAACTTCTGTGCATCATACACCAAAATATATTTTTTTTAAAAAAGATAAGCTAATTAAGCTACTGGGTTCATACCCCATTTATAAAGGTTTTAATCCTTTTCTTTTTAATTTTTAAAAATTCATCAAAAATTTTATTTTTTTTTATTTTAATAATAAGAACAATAATTACTATTTCCGCAAACTCCTGACTAAGAGCTTGAATAGGATTAGAAATTAATTTATTATCTTTTATCCCCCTAATAAATGATAATAATTTAATATCTAATGAAGCTTCATTAAAATACTTTTTAACTCAAGCTTTAGCTTCATCAATCTTGCTATTTTCAACAATTCTATTCATATACAAAAATAACTTTATATTTTATAATGAAAATAGCCAAATCAATATAATAATTTTATCATCTCTATTAATAAAAAGAGGAACAGCTCCATTTCATTTTTGATTCCCAAATGTTATAGAAGGAATAAATTGAATAAATGCTTTAATTTTAATAACATGACAAAAAATTGGTCCTTTAATGTTAATTTCTTATATAATCATTAAACCTATACTATTCTGATGTATTATTCTATCAATTATTATTGGATCATTAGGAGGATTAAATCAAACTTCATTACGAAAATTAATAACTTTTTCATCTATTAACCACTTAGGATGAACATTAATAAGTTTATACTCTAATGAATCTTTATGAATTACATACTTCATATTTTATAGATTTATATCATTTAATATAATTTTTCTATTTAATATATTTAAGTTATACCATATCAACCAATTATTCTCATTATTTTTCTTTAATAAAATTTTAAAGTTTTCTTTAATATTAAACTTACTATCATTAGGAGGATTGCCTCCCTTTATAGGGTTTATCCCTAAATGATTAACAATTCAATATTTAACATTTAATAATCAATTATTTATATTAAGAATTATAATTATCATAACATTAATTACCTTATTCTTTTATTTACGATTATGTTACACAACTTTTATACTAAATTATTATGAAAATAATTGAAATTTCAAAATTTATTGAAATAATTTCTCCATAAATGTATACTTATTTATATCATTTATCTCAACATTTGGATTATTCATAATTAGATTTATTTATTATTTAATTTAAGGCTTTAAGTTAAATAAACTAATAGCCTTCAAAGCTATAAATATAAGAATAATCTTTTAAGCCTTAATAATTAACTTATTATTCCTTTAGAATTGCAATCTAATGTCATTATTGACTATAAAGCCCTGATTAAAAAGAAAAACTCTTATAAATAGATTTACAGTCTATCGCCTAAACTTCAGCCATTTAATCGCAACAATGATTATTCTCAACTAATCACAAAGATATTGGAACTTTATATTTTGTATTTGGTACATGAGCAGGAATAGTAGGAACATCCCTAAGTATATTAATTCGTATAGAACTTGGCCATCCAGGAGCATTAATTGGTGATGATCAAATTTATAATGTAATTGTTACTGCCCATGCATTTGTAATAATTTTTTTTATAGTTATACCAATTATAATTGGAGGATTTGGAAACTGATTAGTTCCTCTTATATTAGGAGCCCCAGATATAGCATTCCCTCGAATAAATAATATAAGTTTTTGATTATTACCTCCTTCATTAACTCTATTATTAATAAGAAGAATAGTAGAAAACGGAGCTGGAACCGGATGAACAGTCTACCCTCCTCTTTCAAGAAATATTGCCCATAGAGGAGCATCTGTAGATTTAGCAATTTTTTCATTACATCTAACAGGAATATCATCAATTCTAGGTGCCGTAAATTTTATTACAACAGTAATTAATATACGATCAACAGGAATTACATATGATCGAATACCTCTATTTGTATGATCCGTAGCCATTACAGCTTTACTACTTCTTTTATCTTTACCAGTTCTAGCAGGAGCAATTACTATATTATTAACTGATCGAAATTTAAATACATCATTCTTCGACCCTGCAGGAGGAGGAGACCCTATTTTATACCAACATTTATTCTGATTTTTTGGTCATCCAGAAGTTTACATTCTAATTTTACCAGGATTTGGAATAATTTCTCATATTATTAGTCAAGAATGTGGTAAAAAGGAAACTTTTGGATCGTTAGGAATAATTTATGCTATACTAGCTATTGGTTTATTAGGTTTTATTGTATGAGCACATCATATATTCACAGTAGGAATAGACGTAGATACCCGAGCTTATTTTACTTCAGCTACAATAATTATTGCAATTCCTACAGGAATTAAAATTTTCAGTTGATTAGCTACTCTCCACGGTACACAATTAACATATTCACCAGCAATTATTTGAGCTTTAGGATTTGTATTCTTATTCACAGTTGGAGGATTAACAGGAGTAATTTTAGCTAATTCATCAATTGATATTATTCTCCATGATACATACTACGTAGTAGCTCATTTCCATTATGTTCTATCTATAGGAGCAGTATTCGCTATTATAGCAGGATTCGTACACTGATACCCTCTATTTACAGGATTAACATTAAATACTAAATGATTAAAAACTCAATTTATCATTATATTTATTGGAGTAAATTTAACATTTTTCCCTCAACACTTCTTAGGATTAGCAGGAATACCTCGACGATACTCTGACTACCCAGATTCATATACAGCATGAAATATTATTTCATCTATTGGTTCAACAATTTCATTAGTAAGAATCATTATATTCATAATTATTATTTGAAAAAGTATAATCAAACAACGACAAGTAATTTACCCTATACAATTAAATTCATCAATTGAATGATACCAAAATATTCCACCAGCAGAACATAGTTATTCAGAATTACCTCTACTATCAAATTTCTAATATGGCAGATTAGTGCAATGGATTTAAGCTCCATATATAAAGTATTTTACTTTTATTAGAATAAATGGCAACATGAGCAAACTTAGGATTACAAAACAGTGCATCACCCCTTATAGAACAATTAACATTCTTTCATGATCATGCACTATTAATTTTAATTATAATTACTGTAATAGTGGGTTATATAATAGTTATACTTTTTTTTAATAAATACACAAATCGATACTTACTACATGGACAAACTATTGAAATAATTTGAACAATTTTACCAGCAATTATCTTGTTATTTATTGCTTTTCCATCACTTCGTTTATTATATCTACTTGACGAAATTAATGAACCATCAATTACTTTAAAATCAATTGGCCACCAATGATACTGAAGTTATGAATATTCAGATTTTTTAAATATTGAATTTGACTCATATATAATTCCAACAAATGAATTAAAAACAGATAGATTCCGACTACTAGATGTTGATAATCGAATTGTTTTACCAATAAATTCCCAAATTCGAATTTTAGTTACATCAGCTGATGTAATTCATTCATGAACAATCCCTGCTTTAGGTGTAAAAGTTGATGGCACACCTGGACGATTAAATCAAACAAATTTTTTAATTAACCGCCCAGGATTATTTTTTGGTCAATGTTCAGAAATTTGTGGAGCAAATCATAGTTTTATACCTATTGTAATTGAAAGAATTCCTATAAATTTTTTTATTAAATGAATTTCTAATATAAACTAATCATTAAATGACTGAAAGCAAGTACTGGTCTCTTAAACCATGTTATAGTAATCTAGCAATTACTTTTAATGAAAAAAAAAAAAAAAAATTAGTTAAAATATAACATTAGTATGTCAAACTAAAATTATTAAATTATTAATATTTTTTAATTCCACAAATAGCCCCAATTAGTTGATTAAGTTTATTCTTATTATTTTCTATTATTTTCATTTTATTTAATATAATGAATTATTTCCATTATTTACCACCAATACCTAAATCTAAAAAATCAGATAAAATTATCACAAAGTCTATAAATTGAAAATGATAACTAACCTATTTTCTGTATTTGACCCTTCTTCTAGCATTTTCAATTTATCATTAAATTGATTAAGTACATTTATTGGATTATTAATAATTCCATCAATGTATTGATTTACTCCATCACGATATCATATTATTTGAAATAATATCTTATTAACTCTTCATAAGGAATTTAAAACTTTATTAGGAAATCCTAACCAAAAAGGAACAACTCTAATCTTTATTTCCTTATTTAGTTTAATCCTTTTCAATAATTTTATAGGTTTATTCCCTTATATCTTCACAAGTACAAGTCATTTAGTATTAACATTAGCTTTAGCTCTACCATTATGATTAGCTTTCATAATTTATGGTTGATTAAACAATACACAACATATATTCGCTCATTTAGTTCCTCAAGGAACTCCTCCTGTATTAATACCTTTTATAGTATGTATTGAAACAATTAGAAATGTAATTCGACCTGGAACTTTAGCCGTTCGATTAACAGCAAATATAATTGCTGGACATTTATTGCTAACCTTATTAGGTAATACAGGTCCTTCCCTTCCTTATGCAATTGTCATAATTTTATTAGTTGTACAAATTTTATTATTAGTATTAGAATCTGCAGTAGCAATAATTCAATCTTATGTATTTGCTGTCCTAAGAACTTTATATTCTAGAGAAGTAATTTAAAATGTCAACACACTCAAACCACCCATTCCATTTAGTAGATTATAGCCCATGACCTTTAACAGGTGCTATCGGACTAATAACAATAGTTTCAGGTTTAGTAAAATGATTTCATCAATATGATAATTCATTATTATTCTTAGGATTAACAATTACTCTATTAACTACTTATCAATGATGACGAGATGTTTCCCGAGAAGGAACTTTCCAAGGTCTACACACATTAATAGTAACTACAGGATTACGATGAGGTATAATTTTATTTATTGTATCTGAAGTTTTATTTTTCGTATCTTTCTTTTGAGCTTTCTTTCATAGCAGCTTATCTCCAGCAATTGAATTAGGAGCTGTTTGACCCCCAATAGGAATTACACCCTTTAATCCATTCCAAATTCCTCTTTTAAATACAACAATTTTATTGGCATCAGGAATTACAGTAACATGAGCTCATCATAGCTTAATGGAAGGAAATTTTTCACAAACTACTCAAGGATTATTTTTTACAGTTTTATTAGGAATTTACTTTTCTATTTTACAAGCATATGAATATATTGAAGCACCTTTTACAATTGCAGATGCAGTATACGGATCAACATTTTACATAGCAACGGGATTCCATGGACTCCATGTTTTAATTGGAACTACATTTTTATTAATTTGTCTAATTCGACATTTAAATAATCACTTCTCAAAAAGTCATCATTTCGGATTTGAAGCAGCTGCATGATACTGACATTTTGTAGACATTGTATGACTATTCTTATATGTTTCAATTTACTGATGAGGAGGTTAATTTTATTTATATAGTATAAAAGTATATATGACTTCCAATCATAAGGTTTATTAAAATAATAATATAAATAATTTTTTCTATCACATTAATAACTTTTATTATTATACTATTATCAACAGTAGTTATACTACTAGCCACAATTTTATCAAAAAAAAGATACAGAGACCGAGAAAAAAGTTCTCCATTCGAATGCGGATTTGATCCCATATCTTCATCTCGATTACCTTTTTCTTTAAAATTTTTTTTAATCACAATTATTTTTTTAATTTTTGATGTAGAAATTGCTTTAATTTTACCAATAATTTTAATTATAAATTATTCTAACTTAATTATATGAGCAACGACATCTATTATTTTTATTTTAATTTTACTTTTCGGATTATACCATGAATGAAACCAAGGAATATTAAACTGATCAAATTAAATTAGGGTTATAGTTAAAATATAACATTTGATTTGCATTCAAAAATAATTGATTAATTCAATTTACCTTGAATATGAAGCGATACATTGCAATTAGTTTCGACCTAATGTTAGGTAAATTTACCCTTATTCTAAATTAATTGAAACCAAAAAAGAGGTATATCACTGTTAATGATAAAATTGAATAAATAATTCCAATTAAAGAAATATGGTGATCAAATAAAAGCTGCTAACTTTTTATTTTAATGGTTAAATTCCATTTATATTTCTATTTATATAGTTTAATTAAAACCTTACATTTTCATTGTAAAAATAAAAATAATTTTTTTTATAAATAATTTTTACTTACTAAATAAAGTTATATAAATTATTTAAAGATTAACTAATCTCCCTAACATCTTCAATGTTATACTCTAAATATAAGCTATTTAAATAAAAAATTAAAAACAATAATAAAATTATAATTCATAAAACAAAAATTAATAAATAAATTTTTAAATTATTATTTTGAATAACATAATTAAACTGTGAATAATTAACCAATTGATTATACAAATTTTGTCTACCCATAAATTCTGACCAACCTTGATCAAAATTTTTAACAACAATTCTACCTAATTTTAGAGAATAATTAATAATTCCATAAGTAGAAATATAAGGTATAAATCATATAGACCCTACAAATAATCTTATATAATAGTTATTTAAAGACTTATTAATAAAAAATAATGAAATTTTAGAAACTAAATAACCAACTAATCCTCCAGTAATACAAACAAATAAAGTTATAAATTTTAAATAAAAAGGTAAACAAATAGTATAAGGGGTTAAAAAAATTAATCATCTTAAAATTCTACCCCCAATAATTCTTATAATCATTAAACCTATTATTCCCTTTAATATAATTCATCCTTCATCATTTAATACATTTAAAGCTCTACAATTTAAATCTCCTGTTATTGAATAATAAACTAAACGTAAAGAATAACAAACAGTCAACCCTGTAGAAAAAAAGAATAAAAAATAAATAAATATATTAACTATTCTTAAAGAAACAACTTCCAAAATTAAATCCTTTGAATAAAATCCCGCTAAAAAAGGTATACCACACAAAGCTAAATTAGCAACATTAAAACAAGAAGATGTTAAAGGTATATACAAACTTAATCCACCTATTAAACGCAAATCCTGAGAATTATTTATATTATGAATAATAGCTCCAGCACATATAAAAAGTAAAGCCTTAAATAAAGCATGAGTCAATAAATGAAAAAAAGCCAACTTTTCATATCCTATAGATAAAATTATTATTATTAACCCTAATTGTCTCAAAGTTGATAAAGCAATAATTTTTTTTAAATCAAATTCAAAATTAGCCCCTAACCCTGACATAAATATTGTTAATCCAGCCAACAGAAGTAATAATTGAGACATAAAAGTATCAACTAATAAAAAATTAAATCGAATTAACAAATAAATACCCGCAGTTACCAGAGTTGAAGAATGAACTAAAGCAGAAACAGGTGTAGGAGCTGCTATAGCTGCAGGTAGTCAAGAACTAAAAGGAATCTGAGCACTTTTAGTTATAGCAGCTAACATAACTAAACTGCCAATAATTATTATTTGAAAATCATTTTTCATAAATTCTAAATAATAAATATAATTTCAACTTCCATAATTTAATATTCAAGCAATAGCCATTAATAAAGCTACATCACCAATTCGATTTAATAAAGCAGTTAATATACCAGCATTATAAGATTTTACATTATTAAAATAAATTACTAAACAATAAGAAACTAATCCTAACCCATCTCAACCTAATAAAATTCTTACTAAATTAGGACTAATAATTAATATTATTATTGACAAAACAAATAATAAAACTAGTATAATAAAACGATTAATATTTAAGTCAGAACTTATATATTCCTTTCTATAATAAATCACTAAAGAAGAAATAAACAATACAAATGATATAAACATTAAACTCATTCAATCAAACAAAAAAGTTATCACAATTCTCATAGAATTTAATGAAACAACTTCTCATTCAAAAAAAAAAATTAATTCATTTAAAATAAAATATAAAGAAAAAAGAAATAATCTAATTCTAATAAATATTAAAAAAAAAAAATTAATTAAACAAATAGATAAATATTTCACAATTTAAAATGAATAAATTCATATCATCGACACCACAAATCAATATTTTAATTAAACTATTTAAATTTACAATCACAATAAACTTATTTCTGATTTTAAAACTAATAAATTTAAAGGAAATCAATGCAAAAATAATAATAAATATTCACGAATAAACCCTGTACTAAAGGAATACACTCCAGAGTATAACTTTCCATGTTGTCTATAAGCGTATAAATATAAAGTATAGGCAGCTCTAAAAAAAGATAAAAAAATTAATATCAACATTGTAAGTCAAGACCAACTTACAATTCTATTTAATAAAGAAATTTCACCTAATAAATTTAATGTAGGAGGAGCAGCTATATTAGCAGAACATAATAAAAATCATCATAATGTTATAGAAGGCATAAAATTTAATAATCCCTTATTAATTAATAAACTTCGTCTTCCTAATCGTTCATAAGTAATATTTGCTAAACAAAATAAACCTGAAGAACATAATCCATGGGCAATCATTAAAGTATAAGATCCAGAAACCCCTCAATATGTCATAGTTATTAAACCTCTCAATACAATTCTTATATGAGCAACTGAAGAATAAGCAATTAAAGACTTTAAATCAGTTTGTCGTAAACAAATTAAACTTACTAAAACTCCCCCAACTAATCTAATTCTAATAAATCAATAATTGTACTTTAACCCTATTAATTGTAAAAAATTAAATACTCGTAATAATCCATACCCTCCTAACTTCAATATAATCCCAGCTAAAATTATTGAACCAGAAACTGGAGCTTCAACATGAGCTTTTGGTAGTCATAAATGAACTAAAAATATAGGTATTTTAACCAAAAAAGGTAAAATTAAAAACAAATACATAATGAAATAATTGAAATTAAAATTACTAATTAAATAAAAATTTATAGTATTTAAATTTCTATATAAATAAAAAATAATAATCAATATAGGTAAAGATACTAATAAAGTATAAAATAATAGATACATCCCGGCTTGTAAACGCTCAGGTTGATACCCTCAACCTAAAATTAAAAATAATGTAGGAATTAGGCTTCTTTCAAAAAATAAATAAAATATAAATAAATTTATTCTTCTAAAAGTTAAAAACAATAATAATAATAAAATTAAAACATTTAACATAAATAAATTCTTATAATTATTAAACTTATTAATTCTATCACTTGCCATAAACATCAAAGCAGAAATTCAAAAACTTAATAAAATTATTCCATAAGAAAGCAAATCTATCCCTAAAAAATAAGAAATTCCAACTCAATAATTAGAAAAATAATTTATAAAAATTAAAATAAATATAATTAAAAACAAAGTATTTTGAACCATTCAAAATATATTTTTTATAAAACATAATAAAATTAAAAATAACAATATAAATAAAATTTTTAACATTGTAAAATATTAAAAGATTGAAAATAATCATTTCCATAAGTTCGAATTATTGATACTAAAATTGATAAACCTAAAACACCTTCACAAACACTAAATGTCAAAAAAACCATTCTAAAGTAATTTTCATAATTCATTATATTTAAATAAATAAATAATATATAAAATAAAGACAAAACAATGTATTCCAAACTTAATAGTATTGACAATAAATGTTTTCGATTAGAAATAAATCTAAAAACCCCTATAGTTATCAAAAAAAAAGGTAAACCTCAATTAATAAATATTATCATTAGTTTTAATAGTTTAATAAAAACATTGGTCTTGTAAATCAAAAATAAGAATAAATTCTTTTTAAACTTCAAGAAAAAAGAAATACCTTTATCATTAATCTCCAAAATTAATATTTTAATTAAACTATTTCTTGATATCATACAACTTATATTATACAGTTTAACTTTAATTTCAAGATTTATTTTTATTCAAATAAATCACCCATTAAGTATAGGTTTAATACTTCTTGTTCAAACAATTCTAGTTTCATGTATTACAGGACTAATAGCTAAAAGATTCTGATTTTCATATATTTTATTTTTAATTTTTGTTGGAGGGATACTTGTTTTATTTATTTATATAACAGCATTAGCATCAAATGAAATATTTGCCATATCTATAAAAATAACTTTCTTATCCATTATTGGCCTAATAACTTTAATAATTACAATTTATTTTATAGACAAAATAATATTATCATTTAACTCTTTAAATAATGAAATAACTTCAATTGTAGATATAAACTCCTACACATCAGAAAATTCATTAAATTTAATTAAACTTTATAATTATCCAAGAAATATAATCACCATCTTATTAATCAATTATTTATTAATTACAATGATTGCATCAATTAAAATTACTAAATTATTTTATGGACCTATTCGATCAATAAACTAATGAATAAACCAATACGAACGTCACACCCAATTTTTAAAATCATAAATAATGCCTTAGTAGATTTACCATCACCATCAAATATCTCAATATGATGAAATTTTGGTTCTTTATTAGGATTATGTTTAATTATTCAAATTTTAACAGGATTATTCCTAGCAATACATTACACTGCAGATATTAATATAGCTTTTAACAGAGTAGACCACATTTGTCGAAACGTAAATTACGGTTGATTATTACGAACTTTACACGCTAATGGTGCATCATTCTTCTTTATTTGTATTTACCTTCATATCGGCCGAGGTATATACTACGGTTCATACTTATTTACACCAACTTGATTAAGAGGAACAATTATTCTATTTTTAGTAATAGCAACAGCTTTTATAGGATACGTTTTACCATGAGGACAAATATCTTTTTGAGGAGCAACAGTTATTACTAATTTATTATCAGCTATTCCTTATTTAGGGACAGATTTAGTACAATGAATTTGAGGAGGATTTTCAGTTGATAACCCTACCTTATCACGATTTTTTACATTCCATTTTATTTTACCATTCATCGTATTAGCAATAGTAATAATTCATTTACTATTTCTACACCAAACAGGATCAAGAAACCCAATTGGATTAAACTCTAATATTGATAAAATTCCATTCCATCCTTATTTTACATATAAGGACATTGTAGGATTTTTAATTTTATTAGGAGCTTTAACTCTTTTAACATTATGAAACCCCTACCTTTTAGGAGATCCAGATAATTTTATCCCTGCCAATCCTTTAGTAACACCTGCCCATATTCAACCAGAATGATATTTTTTATTTGCTTATGCAATTTTACGATCAATTCCTAACAAATTAGGAGGAGTAATTGCCCTAGTTATATCAATTGCAATTCTAATAATTATACCATTTTACAATTTAATAAAGTTTCGAGGAATTGAATTTTATCCTATTAATCAAATTTTATTTTGATGTATAGTAACAATTGTAATTTTATTAACATGAATTGGTGCACGACCAGTAGAAAATCCATTCGTTCTAATTGGACAAATTTTAACAGTATTATACTTCTTATATTATTTAGTAAACCCATTAATTTCTAAATGATGAGATAATCTATTAAATTAATTCTAGTTAATGAGCTTGATATAAGCTTATGTTTTGAAAACATACTATAGAAATTATAATTTTCTATTAACTTTACTATAAAAAATTATATAAATTAAAAAATTAAATAAATTTTTAATCCCACATAAAATAATAAATAATTTAAAGAAAAAGGTAAAAACCCCTTTCACGCTAAATATATTAACTTATCATAACGAAACCGAGGTAATGTTCCCCGAACTCAAATAAACATAAAAGAAATAAATATTAACTTAAAGTAAAAAATTAAATTAAATACATCTCCCCCTAAAAAAATTAAAGAAAATAGTATACTCATAAATAAAATTCTAGAATATTCAGACAAAAAAATTAAAGCAAATCCCCCTCTTCTATATTCAACATTAAATCCAGAAACTAATTCAGATTCACCTTCAGCAAAATCAAAAGGAGTACGATTTGTTTCAGCTAAAGAAATAGTTAGTCAAATAAATGCTAAAGGATATAAAATAAAAAAAAATCATATATACATTTGGTAATAATAAAAACTTAGTATATTATAGTTATTAATTAAAAAAATAAAAGAAAGTAAAATTAAAGCTAAACTAACTTCATAAGAAATAGTTTGAGCAACCGAACGTAAACTCCCTAATAAAGCATAATTAGAATTAGAAGATCATCCAGCAATTATCACTGTATAAACTCCTAAACTTGTACAGCATATAAAAAATAAAAGCCCTAAATTAAAAGAAAATAATTTAATAAAAAATGGCATACATATTCACATTAATAAAGACAAAAATAAAGAAAATACAGGCGAAAAATAATAAGAAATATAATTAGACAATAAAGGATAAGTCTGTTCCTTAGTGAATAATTTAATCGCATCACAAAAAGGTTGAGGAATACCCATTAAACCAACCTTGTTAGGCCCCTTTCGAATTTGAATATACCCTAACACCTTACGTTCCAATAATGTTAAAAAAGCAACACTAACTAAAACACAAATAATTAAAAGCAAACTTATAATTAAAAATAAAATAATTTCTATATAAAACAAGTACTATTTGTAATATAAATTACATCCATAAATTCTAAATTTATTACATTAATCTGCCAAAATAGTTAATTAACATTAATTATATTCTTATTAATAAAATAAAATTATTTATATATCTAATCCTTTCGTACTAAAATATATTAATTAATTAAAGATAGAAACCAACCTGGCTCACGCCGGTTTGAACTCAGATCATGTAAGATTCTAAAAGTCGAACAGACTTAAAATTTAAACGGCTACACCTAAAATTATATCTTAATCCAACATCGAGGTCGCAATCTTTTTTATCGATATGAACTCTCCAAAAAAATTACGCTGTTATCCCTAGAGTAACTTAAATTTTTAATCATTAAAAATGGATCAATTATTCATAAATAAATGATTTTAAAATTAAAAGTTTTTTAAATTTTAATATCACCCCAATAAAATATATTAAAATATTATAATTAAATAAATCCACAAAATTAAAATAAACAATATATAAAGATTCATAGGGTCTTCTCGTCTTTTAAATAAATTTTAGCTTTTTGACTAAAAAATAAAATTTTATTAAAAATTCAAATGAAACAGTTAATATTTCGTCCAACCATTCATTCCAGCCTTCAATTAAAAGACTAATGATTATGCTACCTTTGCACAGTTAATATACTGCGGCCATTTAAAAAAAATTCAGTGGGCAGGTTAGACTTTAAATTAATTTCTAAAAGACATGTTTTTGTTAAACAGGCGAACATTATTTTTGCCGAATTCTTTACATAAACTTATCATTTGCATATATAAAATTACAAAATTAATATACTAATTATATCATTATTACTTTATTTTTAAAATTTAAATAAATATTTTAATAAAAAATTAAAATAAAATAAATAATTTATCACAAAAATTAATTTATAACAAACTTAATAAAAATTGATATTTTTAAACATATTTAACTTTAAATATTATTTATTATTTATAAAAATTTATTTCATAGCTTATCCCATAAAATATTAATATTTAAAACTTATTTAATTAAATAATTAAATAAATAATTTTAAATTCTAAATTAAATTTATTTCTTAAAAAACTAGATACCTTTAAAAACGAATAACATTTCATTTCTAATAAATTATTAAATATCATTTTATCACATAAACATTCATAATTTATTAAATCTTTTAAAATCGAGAAAAATATAATTAAATATTTTTTATTTAATATACTCTGATACACAAGATACAATAAATTAAATTTTCTTATACAACAAAAATTTTTCATAATATTTCAATTTTATTTTACAATACTAATAAACTATTATTAAAATTATTTTTTCTTTATAAAATACTAAAACTTTTAATTTTACAATTATTTTTAATACATTATTTTTTAAAAAAAAAATTAATTAATAAATAATTATTGATCAATTTATATTGATTTGCACAAAAATCTTTTCAATGTAAATGAAATACTTTACTATATAAGCTTTAAATTGATTCTAGATACACTTTCCAGTACATCTACTATGTTACGACTTATCTTATTTTAATAACAAGAGCGACGGGCGATATGTACATATTTTAGAGCTAAAATCAAATTATTAATCTCTATAATTTTACTATCAAATCCACTTTCATTAAATTTTTCATATTTAAATCCATATAAATAAATTTATTGTAACTCATTTTTACTTAAAAATTAACTACACCTTGATTTGATATTAATTTTAATATAAATTATAGAAAATTATTTTTCTTATAAAATATTCTAATAACAACGATATATAAATTGATTAACAATTTTAAGTAAGGTACATCGCGGATTATCGATTATAAAACAAGTTCCTCTGAATAGACTAAAATACCGCCAAATTTTTTAAGTTTCAAGAACATATCAAATACTACTCAAATAAATAATTGTTTGTATTTTAAATAATAGGGTATCTAATCCTAGTTTTTATCTAAAATTTTATAGCCTCAATTCTTCTTTTTAAAAAAAATATATTAATTTAAAATTTCACCTAATAAATTAATTTTTATTTTAAAAACAAATAATTTAACTTTTATTAATAAAATTTATTTACATTATTTGTATAACCGCAACTGCTGGCACAAATTTTGTCAATATTAATTAATATTTCTATTTTTAAATTTCTTTAATTAATAATATTTATTATTGCAAATAAATAAATTTTACTTACTTTTTAAATAAATAAAAATTCTCACAAAAATTTACATATAATATAAATTAAAAATAAACTTTTAAGCTAAAATAAAACTTTTTAAAATTTAAAGCACAATATATAAATAATTAAATTTTATAATAAAATTAAAAATAAGTAAATTAAATTAGTAAAAAAAAATAGGAAATTTTTATATAAATAAATTAAATTTAATAATTTTAATAAGTACAAGACTAATAGACAAATTTAATTTTAAAATTTAACTTAATAATTCCCCTTAATTATTTAAATTAAATTAATTATATATATATATATATATATATATATAACTTACTTTAATAGAAAAAAAAAAAATAATTTATATAATTATTTTATAAATAATCTTATTTAAAAATAACAAAAAATATTATATTTCTTAAAAGGTTACATCATTTTATTTAGATTTTTTATATAAATAAATTTTTATTTTTAACATTTTTATTTTTTTAATGTATATCCCTCTCTTATTCTTTAAATGGACTT